TATACGAATGGACCATTTGTCGAACAAGGGAGTGAGACGTAATCAAGATAGGATCAGAATCATGAAAATTGGAGTGAGTGCTGACGTGTTCCGACGGGGGACTTAATGAAATAGGAGAAGAAGGTTCATTTAAATAACAAGTTATATCTTTTCTTTTGCTGGGGGAATCGTTACTGACAGTTCCGGCCCGAAAGAGCCATTGAAGTCGGAACATAAAAATAAGTTGAATTGCGGAAGAATCCATAACTCCATTTTTTTTTATTCCAGTAAAGTAAGTCAATCGATAAAAGGAAAAACAAAGAATAATAAGAAATGACACTCCTGTCATAGGAATGGAAATAGCCCTTCTTGCTGCTTCAATAACAAGTATTTTCGTTTTCAAATCAGATAAATCATTTGATCTATGATTTATTGGAACAAAACAAGGAATGGCCTGGCTAGGTATAGGTACTGGCCAGGCCGGGGGAATAAAAGAACCTTTCGTACGAAATCAAAGAGGTACTCTTTCTATTGGAGATATCTGTTTCGAATCCTTATCTAAATGCAATTGCTGATAAAATTCGTATATATATAGAATAAAGAAAAGAAAGATAAAGAAAGACTTTTATCAATCTTTACTTCACGCGTCACATATGAATTATCCTTTTGTAATTGGGAGAGATGGCTGAGTGGACTAAAGCGACGGATTGCTAATCCGTTGTACGAGTTATTCGTACCGAGGGTTCGAATCCCTCTCTCTCCGTTCCCTCTGATCACTTGAGAGTTATCTTTCGAATTCGAAAAAATCTCGAGCCCTTGTTATCTTAGTTAAATGTATGGAATAGAGAAAATCATAAGAAAATTCAGAAATCAAGCAACGAAAAACTTCTGATTTTTTTATTTTATTCCTCGCGTCCAGGATTACGTCCTGGATCATTAGATAGGAATCCGAAGATGAAGAGAGAAACAAAGAATATCACTACTGTGTAAACGAAGAGTTTGAGAGTAAGCATTACACAATCTCCAAGATCATTTTTGGGGGAAATAAGGGAATAGATTCTCTATTTTTGTACCACATATCCCATTTTGACACCAAGAAATGGAGTGGTTTCTAGAAAAGAAAGGAATTTGCAGGAATTCATTTGTAATAAGATTCTGATTCCTTCGTTACCAAAATGATCTTTCATACCCACAATTAAGTATTGTGAGGGACCATACATAAGGTCTTTGACTTCCGGAAAGTCAGAATGAGAAAATGAGGTGATCCAGATTCATCGCGGCTATCCAAAAGAATTTCAATGTTTGAATCGAGAGTTCATAATGTAAGATTTATCTGATCTTATCAATTGTTAGAATAGAATTTTTCCCTTTTTAGCGAATCAATCATGAATGTTTCTAGGACAGTATTAAAGATCTCATCGAAAACTTACAGCAGCTTGCCAAACAAGGGCTAAGAGAAAAAAGAGTACAGGTATGACTGGCATAACATCTACGATTGGATTGAAAAAAGCATAAGCCTCGGGTAATTTGGCGAAGAAAAAGCTACTCGGATGAAGGGCAGAATTAATACAGATACAGATCAAACTAAAGATATTAAGCATAACAAAAATTTCGCTCTTGTGGAGAATTTCATTATTAGTGAGTTGGGGAAAAATGAAGAAAGAAGAGAAGATAGGCCAAACAAAAAATCCTTCTTTTTCTTTGAACTCCCCCAATCAAAAATCCTTCAATTCTCAAATGAGAATAGAAGGAATCATACTTTCATACAATATCTTAATTGAATTATAGATAATGATCAATGAATTTCTTTTGATTCTACATCTACACGTGTCGAATCCTAGCAACAACCTATTCCATAGATATTTGGGCTGGAATTGACGAACAACCAATATCCATATTAGTGTTATTAGTGTCAAATAGAAATCTCAATGGGGCGTGGCCAAGCGGTAAGGCAACGGGTTTTGGTCCCGTTACTCGGAGGTTCGAATCCTTCCGTCCCAGACCGATTCTATCAGAACAAAGATTGTGCTCTTTTCTTTAACAATCCTCTGTTTAAGAGTGTAATGTTGGATACAATGTGATCCAATCTTTCTTTCTGATTTCTAATGATTCAGAGAAGAATCATATCCTACCTTTCGATCCTGTTTCTGTTTCTCACAAACAGAAACAGAATCGAGTGTCAATGACACGTGGATGGAAATAAATATCTTTTTGATATAGGTAGGATGGGAACAAAGATCAAAGTTCCATTCAAAAAAAAAAAAGATTGGGTGGCCATTCAGCGTATGCCCGTCTCCCCCCCGCTCATATTCATATTGAAGTTAGTTAGTCATTTAGAGAAACTTTATGCCCCCTATTTATCAAATTTGGATTCCCACATGATGCATTCTGAGTCGACATGCGGAAGAAAGGTAAAGTAAATGGGGGTAAATGACTAATTTTATGTGGATCCTGAATTCTAAACAGGAGGAGTTCTTGGTACTAATTCCATCACTGGGATTAAAGCTCCTAAGACTGGGGTGGGGCAAAATAAAATAGAAACACCGAATTAATCTGGACCCATTCGGCTTTGTACCTATACAAGATGGTATAGCATCCCATAAGAGGATCTTTTTTTGATTGGCTTTGAGTATGATTCATGATCCCCATAGAATTCGTGTAGATACGAGTTAATTAGCAAAGGAAGGTATCAATTTCAATCAATATCTGTGTCATCCGGATCTCATTAACAAACAATAAAGTTCAATACGGAACAGATGTATTTTCTTTGGACTTAATTGCTTTTATTTTGCATCAGGCTCCAATGAATAATTGGAAATCAATGTAACGATGGGGGGGGGGGGTTCATAGATTCCATTCACTTTAGTTTATCTTTATGGAAATGGAAAAATTTCTGAACCTGAAATAAAGCAAAATCCGTAGAAAATGAACCATGCCCATATGTAGTTTTATTGTTCTATTTCAGTGACACCGGTATTTCGGTTTCGGTGAAAAAGATTTGTGATCTCTTAAATATACACGATGACCCCCGGTGACAATTGTTCGGTGTATCTGATGGATACGGAAAGGTCATACTCCTACGATTGGGATTTTCTCAATCAGATGAAAGAATAGCGACCTTAATCTTATCTTCCATGAGCTCTCCATCCCCATGAAAACAACTAAATTGGATTTTTTTCTCGACCCATCCATCTGATTTAAATCATTGATGATTCAATTGGAAAAGAAACATGGATTTCTCTTATGATGATCGAATTCGCGTCTCTTTAATCAATGAGATATCTGCTAAACTTTTTAGTTACTCGTTGTGATTGTGCCGACTTGTTGATTTGATTGATTTAGAGATCAAATGAAATTCAGTCTTTACAGGAAAACTTATTTATAGTAATGATAATGATGTCGAAGTAGGAAATTCTTGAAACCATTTTCTTTTTTATGATTCCTTACCTTATAAATCCTCGCTATTCGAAGAAGTGTGAGATTGGTGAATCTATCCTATCGAGTCACTTGCGACTTTTCCGGGTCATTAGAATAGCTTATTTGGTTAATGACTCATTTTCTTTTGTTCCAGTATTGGTAATTCCAGTATTGGTAATCGAATTAAAGACTCGTCTTTAGTTTAGTTGTTCGAGAAAGAATTGGAATTGGATCTTTCATGATTGATCGTCCCGAACAATATAACAATATGTTGAAGATGTAGATGTAAATAAGTGTTAAGCAACTCATTTCTTCGTGTTTTTTATAAATGTGTTTCATTCCTATAAAAGAATATGGGTTAATTTGGCTTTTTGCTGAGATTTCCCCAGAGAAATACCTATTCATACATATATAAAAAGAAAATATGGACTACTATGCACCGATGGAGCCAATGACTATTCATGATTCCATATTGAATCAATTCCATACCGGTCCAAATTAGAGGAATGTTATGGTAAAACTTCGTTTGAAACGATGTGGTAGAAAGCAACGTGCGACTTGAAGGACATGATCGGCTGTGGATTCTTGCATCCACCATTTTTTTATATATCAATGAAGATGCTCTTGGCTCGACATAGTTTGTTCTGTGCCACCAGGACCCCATTGGGGGGGGTTGTAAATAGTACATGATGGAGCTCGAGCATAAATTCTTGATTCATTTATCAGAGGGAAGGATCTAGGGTTAGTGCCAGTCAATAAGTTGGAACAACTTCGTAAGTATATCTTCGATATAGAAATCGCAAATTCGAACAAGTTTCAAATAAAAAAGCAAAAAAAGGAAAATTTGTCGGAATTGGTAAAACTATTTCGATCAAAAGTGTATCACAGGGGAATCAACCATTTGTATGATTCTTCAATAGAAAGAACAAAAGGTATGTTGCTGCCATTTTGAAACAATTAAGGATCACCGAAGTAATGTCTAAACCCAATGATTCAAAGCAAAGATAAAGGATACCGGAACAAGGAAACGCCATTTTCAATTGTCTCAATAACTAGATCAGAATGAGAAAGGAAAATCGATTCTAGACGAGATAAACAAAAGAGGTTAGAGACGGCTCAATAAATGTCTAAGGATTTCCCTTCGAGCTCTTTGAGAATTACCCAACTTGAGTTATGAGTACGAATGAGATTTCTTTTTTTTTTTATTCCTTCCAAAAAAAAAACGACTCAAATCCTAATCTAATTGATGATTTTATGGATCCATTTGCCACTATATACAATACATAAATTCGAATCATTCTTTCTCGAGCCGTACGAGGAGAAAACCTCCTATACGTTTCTAGGGGGGGCATTGTTCATCTATATCTATCCCAATGAGCCATCTATCGAATCGTTGCAATTGATGTTCGATCCCGAAGAGAAGGAAGAGATCTTCGTAAAGTGGGTTTTTACGATCCGATAAAGAACCAAACTTATTCAAATGTTCCTGCTATTCTATATTTCCTTGAAAAAGGCGCTCAACCTACAGGAACTGTTCATGATATTTCAAAGAAGGCGGAAGTATTTAAGGAACTTCGAATTAATCAAACGAAATAAAATTTATGAAATAGAAAAAAAAAGATTGAGTGAAATAACTGGCAATTGAGGGGATTGCCATCAATCAGATGGTTTTCGTTGGGACTCTACGAATAAATAAGGGATCAATCTTGCTATTGTTTGTACTTCTATTGAAAACCAGAGATTTTTTTCCTACTTCTTCTTTATTTATTCCCCCCCCCACACACTTCATTTCTTATCTATGTAGTGCCAATCCAACACAAGTCTTTATTTTCTTTATTTCATTTTTTTTTTCTCAAAATTCCATTTCTATTGACAATGGTGTATCGATCAAATATAATTCGATCGTGGATAAATAGATCTATTTATCTACGTCCCATAAGTTTGTTTCTTTACTTCACTAGGTTCGCCGGATTCACTGTGACACAAGAAGTATCTTCTTAAGATAATGAAAAAAAAAATGATCAAAACAGGAGGGTCCACCAATTTTTACATCTATCTATATTTATCCGTGAATCCGTTGTATTTGAATCTGATCTGAACATTTTGATGTTCATAATTGATCATCAAATGTTTCTTTTAGATTTGTTGCTAGTTCAATGTTTTGATGGGGTAGGGCAATCCAATCTCTTTATTTATTTATTTATTTTTTGATTCCGATCGTATCTACACACCATATTTATACGGGTTGCTAACTCAACGGTAGAGTACTCGGCTTTTAAGTGCGGCTAGGATCTTTTACACATTTGGATGAAGCAACAGATTCGTCCATACCATTGGTATGGTTTGTAAGACCACGACTGATCCTGAAAGGGAATGAATGGAAAAAACAGCATGTCGTATCAATGGAGAACTCTGAGAATACTTCCTGGGTCGGTAGAAAATCTTGTTTTGATTCTTGGAACGGTACCAAATCAATTCACAGTTTGGTCGAGTGAATAAATGGATAGAGCCCTAATGGCTCCAATTATAAGGAAACCAAAAGCAACGAGCTCGGTTCATAATTCGAATGATTACCCGATCTAATTAGACGTTAAAAATAGATTAGTGCCTTATGCGGGAAAGGGTTCTCCTGTGAGTGGATCATCGATTCCTTTTTTTTTTTCATGAATCCTAACTATTAACTATTCTTTCTCTATTATGGAGTGGAGACGAATGTGTAGAAGAAACGGTATACTGATAAAGATAATTTCTTCCAAAGTCAAAAGAGCGATCGGGTTGCAAAAATAAAGGATTTCTAACCATCTCTTGTAACTATAACGAACACAAACAAATTGGATGGAAAGAGAGAGGATCCGTTCATTGGACTCCCCGTCTCCGGGGTATCTATTCTTTTCTTACTATATACCCTGTTCTGACCGTATCGCACTATGTATCATTTGATAACCCAAGAAATCCCCCGTGCCTTTGTATAATTTCAAATGGAGGAATTACAAGGATATTTAGAAATAGATAGATCTAGGCAACAACACTTCCTATATCCGCTTCTATTTCAGGAGTATATCTACGCACTTGCTCATGATCATGGTTTAAATGGATCGATTTTTTACGAACCTATGGAAAATTTCGGTTATGACAATAAATCCAGTTCACTAATTGTGAAACGTTTAATTACTCGAATGCATCAACAGAATCATTTGATTCTTTCGGTTAATGATTCCAACGAATCTATTTTCGTTGGGCACAACAAGAATTTTTATTTTCAAATGGTATCAGAGGGTTTTGCAGTCATTATGGAAATTCCATTCTCGCTGCGATTAGTATCTTCCCTAGAAGAAAAAGAAATAGCAAAATCTCATAATTTACGATCTATTCATTCAATATTTCCCTTTTTCGAGGACAAATTATCACATTTAAATCATGTGTCAGATATACTAATACCTCATCCCATCCATCTGGAAATCTTGGTTCAAACCCTTCACTGCTGGATACAAGATGCCCCCTCTTTGCATTTATTGCGATTCTTTCTCCACGAGTATCGTAATTCGAATAGTCTCATTACTCCAAAGAAATCCATTTCTCTTTTTTCAAAAGAGAATCAAAGATTCTTCTTGTTACTATATAATTCTCATGTATATGAATGTGAATCCGTATTAGTGTTTCTCCGTAAACAATCTTCTCATTTACGATCAACATCCTCTGGAACTTTTCTTGAGCGAACACATTTCTATGGAAAAATAGAACATCTTGTAGTAGTGCTTCGTAATGATTTTCAGAAGACCCTATGGTTGTTCAAGGACCCTTTCATGCATTATGTCAGATATCAAGGAAAATCCATTCTGGCTTCAAAGGGGACTCATCTTCTGATGAAGAAATGGAAATCTCACCTTGTCTATTTTTGGCAATGTCATTTTTACTTGTGGTCTCTACCGGACAGGATCCATATAAACCAATTATACAATCATTCCTTATATTTTCTGGGCTATCTTTCAAGTGTACGACTAAACACTTCGGTGGTAAGGATTCAAATGCTAGAGAATTCATTTCTAATAGATACTTCTATTAATAAATTCGAGACCCTAGTCCCAATTATTCCTCTGATTGGAT